GTTAATGTAGCTTAAATAAAGCATAACACTGAAGATGTTAAGATGGACCCTAGAAAGTCCCATAAACACAAAGGCTTAGTCCTGGCCTTACTATCAACTTTAACTCAATACACACATGCAAGTATCCGCCCCCCTGTGAGAACGCCCTCTCCCCATTACTTTGGGGTTAGGAGCCGGTATCAGGCACACACAAGTAGCCCATGACACCTAGCCTAGCCACACCCCCAAGGGAAATTCAGCAGTGATAAACATTAAGCCATAAGTGAAAACTTGACTTAGGCAGGGTTAATCCAGGGCCGGTTAAACTCGTGCCAGCAACCGCGGTTAGACGAGTAGGCCCAAGCTGATAGAATACGGCGTAAAGCGTGGCCTGGGTTCCAGCAAAACTAAAGTCGAAAACCTCCCGGACTGTTATACGTTAATGGAGGCATGAAGCCCAACTACGAAAGTGATTTTACTACACCACTGGCCACGAAAGCTGAGGCACAAACTGGGATTAGATACCCCACTATGCTCAGCCGTAAACAAAGACCCTACCCTTACATCATCGTCCGCCTGGAGATTACGAACATTAGTTTAAAACCCAAAGGACCTGGCGGTGCTTAACATCCACCTAGAGGAGCCTGTTCTAGAACCGATAACCCCCGTTAAACCTCACCTTTTCTTGCTCATTCCCGCCTATATATCGCCGCCGTCAGCTTACCCTGTGAAGGTCTCAAAGTAAACAAAATTGATCACAGTCCAAAACGTCAGGTCAAGGTGTAGCGTATGAAAAGGAAAGAAATGGGCTACATTCACTAAAATAGTGAACACGAATATTGTGCTGAAAAATGCAGTTGAAGGAGGATTTAGTAGTAAGCAGGGAACAGAGTGCCCTGCTGAAATTGGCCCTTAAGCACGCACACACCGCCCGTCACCCTCTTCTAGATTCAACCTTTAAAAACTTCCATAAAATATAATTAATGTAAAGAAGAGGCAAGTCGTAACATGGTAAGTGTACTGGAAAGTGCACTTGGCAAGCAGAGTGTAGCTAAGATAGTAAAGCATCTCCCTTACACTGAGAAGTCATCTGTGCAAATCAGATTACCCTGAAGCCCATCAACTAGCTCAACTTATAAAAACAACATAACATCATTAATTAACCCCACAGACATTACACGACAAGTTAACTAAAACATTTTTTGCTCTTAGTCCGGGAGACCAAAAAGAGCTATTAACGAAGCTACAGAAAAAGTACCGCAAGGGAAAGCTGAAAGAGATATGAAAAAGCCCAGTAAAGCCCGAAAAAGCAGAGACACCCCCTCGTACCTTTTGCATCATGATTTAGCTAGTATTCCCAAGCAAAGAGTCCTTTAGTTTGGAGCCCCGAAACCGAGGGAGCTACTTCAAGACAGCCTAAAAATAGGGCTAACCCTTCCCTGTGGCAAAAGGGTGGGATGAGCTTTAAGTAGAGGTGATAAACCTAACGAACTCAGTTATAGCTGGTTGCCTGAAAATTGGATATAAGTTCAGCCTCCCGGCTCCTCCCCTCCTTAGTATCTATAATATACAGGCCCAAAGGAACCAAGAGAGTTATTCGAAAGAGGTACAGCTCTTTTGAAAAAAGATACAACTTTATCAGGAGGTTAAAGATCATATTTTGTAAAGTTATACTTCTGAGTAGGCTTAGAAGCAGCCATCTCCTTAGATAGCGTTAAAGCTCAAACAAATAATTTACTTGCAATCTCTATAAACAGATCTAACACCCCTAGTATTATCAGGCCTCCCTATATTTTCTTATAGGAGAGACCATGCTAATATGAGTAATAAGAGAACCAGACGTTTCTCTCCTGACACAAGTGTAAGTCGGAACGGACCACCCGCCGAAAATTAAACGGACCCAACCCAAGAGGGAAGTGGATTTTACTCAAAAATGCAAGAAAGCCCCCCATGAGACACCCGTTAACCTCACACTAGAGTGCCCCCGGAAAGACTAAAAGGAGAGGAAGGAACTCGGCAAATTCTACCCGCAAGCTTCGCCTGTTTACCAAAAACATCGCCTCTTGTCCCCAAAAAATAAGAGGTCCTGCCTGCCCAGTGACCAAAAGTTTAACGGCCGCGGTATTCTGACCGTGCAAAGGTAGCGTAATCACTTGTCCTTTAAATGAAGACCTGTATGAATGGCGTCACGAAAGCTTAACTGTCTCCCTCCCCCAGTCAATGAAATTGATCTCCCCGTGCAGAAGCGGGGATAAGCACATAAGACGAGAAGACCCTGTGGAGCTTCAGACACTAAGACCAGCCCATATAAATACTTAACTATAAATTAGTGTATAAATTGTATAGCCCCTGGACGGATGTCTTCGGTTGGGGCGACCATGGGGTAATAAAAAACCCCCAAGAGGACAGAAGCACTACCCATGTAACACAGCTTCCGTAAAAAAGGTTGACAAACCTAATTCACAGAACCTCTGACCCAATCAGATCCGATGCAAATCGATCAACGAACCAAGTTACCCCAGGGATAACAGCGCAATCCTCTTCAAGAGCCCATATCGACAAGGGGGTTTACGACCTCGATGTTGGATCAGGACATCCTAATGGTGCAGCCGCTATTAAGGGTTCGTTTGTTCAACGATTAAAGTCCTACGTGATCTGAGTTCAGACCGGAGCAATCCAGGTCAGTTTCTATCTATGATACAGCCTCTTTTCTAGTACGAAAGGACCGAAAAGAGAAGGCCAATGCTTAAAGCACGCCTAATCTTAATACTATTGAAATAACTCAAATAGTCATAGAAACTTTATTTTAGCTATAAATAATAGCATGTTGGAGTGGCAGATCCTGGTAAGTGCAAAAGACCTAAGCCCTTTTTAAAGAGGTTCAATTCCTCTCTTCAACTATGATTTCAACCCTAATTACCCACTTGATTAATCCTCTCGCATACATTGTCCCCATCCTCCTGGCAGTAGCATTCTTGACTCTAATCGAACGAAAGGTTATTGGGTATATACAACTTCGAAAAGGACCTAACATTGTAGGCCCCTACGGACTTCTTCAGCCCATTGCAGATGGCGTTAAACTCTTTATTAAAGAACCAGTCCGACCTGCTACCTCCTCCCCGATCCTATTTATTGTAACACCCATACTAGCCCTAACCCTAGCTTTAGTCCTCTGAGCCCCCATACCCCTACCTCACCCAGTGCTAGACCTAAACCTAGGGATTCTATTTATCCTAGCACTTTCTAGCCTGACCGTCTATTCAATTCTAGGCTCTGGCTGAGCCTCAAACTCCAAATACGCTCTTATTGGGGCCCTACGAGCTGTAGCCCAAACTATTTCTTATGAGGTAAGTCTAGGCCTAATTTTATTAAATACTATTATTTTCACCGGGGGGTTCACACTCCAAACCTTCAGTACAACACAGGAAGCTACCTGGTTAATCCTCCCTGCTCTCCCCCTTGCAGCGATGTGATATATCTCCACCCTCGCTGAAACCAATCGCGCCCCCTTCGATTTAACAGAGGGGGAATCTGAACTTGTTTCTGGGTTCAACGTAGAATATGCAGGAGGCCCTTTCGCCTTATTCTTCCTGGCAGAATACTCCAACATTCTTCTCATAAACACCCTTTCCACGGTCCTATTCCTAGGAGCTTCCTTTATTCCGCTACTCCCTGCAGTTACATCCATTAATATTATACTAAAAGCAGCCCTCCTCTCCATAGTCTTCTTATGAGTCCGATCTTCATACCCCCGCTTCCGCTACGATCAACTAATGCATCTAATTTGAAAAAACTTCCTCCCTCTGACTCTCTCACTTATTCTATGACATCTCTCACTACCCCTCGCCTTGGCGGGGCTTCCCCCACAATTTTAAAACGGAGCTGTGCCTGAATTTAAGGGCCACTTTGATAGAGTGAACCATGGGGGTTAAAATCCCCCCGACTCCTAGAAAGAAGGGACTTGAACCCAACCTAAAGAGATCAAAACTCTTAGTGCTTCCGACTACACCACTTCCTACAACAGCCCAAAGGGCGGGGCCACGGCCCCCCCTTTATGCGCCAGTATCTGCCACACGTATATACATATATATGTATAATCACCATTAATTTATATTAACCATTTCTTAGGATGTAAATTAGCATATTTTGATATATAACCTGTTATTAAATTAAACCAATCATAAGCAATCGAAGATTCAGCTCAAATTGAAAAATCCAACGATTTGTTTAGTTTACTCAAACATTTCAATTTTAATATAAACCTCCAACCAAGACATGTGACGTATCTTGACATTCGACTAATACTCCAAAATTATGCGCAGTAAGAGCCGACCAACCAGCTCATAACTTAAAGCTAACGGTTATTGATGGTCAGGGACAGATATTGTGGGGGTTTCACCTCGTGAATTATTACTGGCATCTGGTTCCTACTTCAGGGCCATTAATTGCAATTTTCCCTACACTTTTATCGACACTCGCATAAGTTAATGGTGGAAAGCATATCTCACAAGTACCTTGCAAGCCGGGCCTTCTCTCCAGGGGGTAAGGGGTTTTTTTTTATTTTTTTCCTTTCACCTGGCATTTCACAGTGCACCCCAAACCTAATTAACAGGAGCGTACATATTGCTTGCACCGGCCCCTAAAAGGTGAACGGAGGGAGGATAATGACTGAAGATTAACATAAATGATATCAAGGACATAAGAAATTGAACAAATTTACTTATATCAAATGATATCATTTAGGATTTAAACGTTTAATAGACGTAAACCCCCCCTACCCCCCCAAAAATACCAAACCTTTTATTTCCTGAACCCCCCCAGAAACAGGACCAGGCCTTAGTATTATCTTAAGAACTAATTATATATATATATACATATATAAAATTGACAAACACAAACATATTTCCCACGTAAGTCTCGGCCGGATCTAACCTGCTACCTTAGATTTGCAATCTAATATGTTTAAACACCTCAAGACTTGATAAGAAAAGGACTCAAACCTCTGTACGTGGGACTACAATCCACCGCTTTACTCAGCCACCTTACCCCTATCTCCGGACATCAACAAATACTAAAAAATTTAAATTATAATAAGTCATTTATATCATTACAAGCATGTTTTCATTTCAAGAAAGAAGGGAATTGAACCCCTATAAGCTGGTTTCAAGCCAACCACATAACCACTCTGTCACTTCCTTATACTTTACCAGCAACTCCTGGGACAATACAATATTTAACATTAAAACTAGGTAATACTTTTATAGAAAAATTTTCCTACTAAAGCACTAAGAAGCTATTTAGGCCTGTAGCATTAGCCTTTTAAGCTAAAGATTGGTGACTGCCACCCACCCCTAGTGACAAGAAGTTTTATAATACCTCATGCAAGCAGAACAGAAAATTCAGGCAGTTAGTCTAATTTAAAACATTTGATTTCGGCTCAAAAATTTGGGGTTAAAATCCACAACTGCCTTTCAACCCTATATAAAACATTAAGTTAATATATTTAAACATTATTAGGGCACAGCCCTAACTTCAGGAGATCAACCCTCCTTATTTACCGAAATAGGTTTAGAACAATGAAAACTGCTAATTTTCACCCCTTCGGTTAAATTCCGGAGCTAATTCACATACTTTTACTTTTAAGGTCCAAATACCCATGCTCTCCTACAGCAAACACCTGGTTTAAACCCAAGTAGTAAAAATGTCCCACACCCCTCTTATTATAACTTCCAGCCTACTTATTATTTTTGCCCTCCTCTCCCACCCCCTAATACTTGCTTTCTCCCCCCATCTACGCAACCAAAATTGGGCTCCCCCATTTATTAAAACAGCTGTGAAAACAGCCTTCCTAACAAGCCTTCTCCCTTTACTCCTATTTCTCAACTATGGTATAGAGACCGTGGTCACCACCTGAACTTGAACAAATATACATATATTCAACTTTACTCTCAGCCTAAAATTTGATTTTTACTCTTCCATTTTTATTCCTATCGCCCTTTTTGTCACCTGATCTATTCTAGAATTTGCAACATGATATATGCACTCAGACCCCCACATTGGTCGATTTTTTAAATATCTTTTAACCTTCCTAGTGGCGATAATTATTCTAGTAACCGCTAATAGTCTATTCCAACTCTTCATTGGCTGGGAAGGGGTTGGAATTATATCCTTTCTTCTAATTGGCTGATGGCACGCCCGAGCAGATGCAAACACTGCCGCCCTCCAAGCCGTCATTTATAATCGCATTGGAGACATTGGCCTCATTCTTGCCATAATTTGACTTGCTATCAACTCAAATTCCTGAGAACTAGAACAAGTCTTTTCTAATAGTCCAGATACATATAAAACACTTGCTATCTTAGGCTTTCTTCTTGCCGCTACCGGTAAATCTGCTCAATTTGGCCTCCACCCCTGACTCCCCTCCGCGATAGAAGGTCCAACTCCAGTCTCTGCCCTACTTCATTCAAGTACTATAGTTGTTGCTGGGATTTTTTTAATAATTCGAGTTAGTCCCCTAATGGCTCATAATCCTGTGGCCCTGACCTCCTGCCTTTGTCTCGGAGCCCTTACCACCCTATTTACAGCCACCTGTGCTCTAACACAGAACGATATTAAAAAAATTGTAGCATTTTCGACTTCAAGTCAATTAGGCCTTATAATAGTAGCTATTGGCCTGGGCCAACCAGAACTCGCCTTCCTTCATATTTGTACTCACGCATTCTTCAAAGCTATGCTCTTCCTATGTTCGGGGTCAATTATCCACAGCCTAAACGATGAGCAAGACATCCGAAAAATAGGAGGAATGAGTCATCTCACCCCAGTTACATCCTCCTGCCTAACAATTGGGAGTCTAGCTCTCACAGGCACCCCCTTTCTTGCAGGATTTTTCTCTAAAGATGCAATTATTGAAGCACTTAATACATCAAATCTTAACGCCTGAGCCCTTGTCTTAACCCTTTTAGCCACAGCATTCACTGCAGTCTACAGCCTCCGCCTCGTATTTTATGTTGTTATGGGACACCCGCGACTCAATTCTCTCTCCCCTATTAATGAAAACAACCCAGCAGTGATTAATCCCATCAAACGACTAGCCTGAGGCAGCATTGTTGCTGGTTTCCTTATTACCTCTAACCTCACCCCCCTGAAAACTCCTGTAATAACTATACACCCAGCCCTCAAATTATCCGCCATTATCGTTACTTTATTAGGCCTTCTGACGGCGTTTGAACTCTCTACAATAACCAAAAATCAAATAAAAATCTTCCCTTCAACCCCAGCCCACCATTTCTCAAACATACTCGGCTATTTCCAGACGATCATACATCGAGTAATACCTCAGCTCACACTTCTTCTGGGCCAAAAAGTAGCCAACCAGACTATTGACCAAGCATGGTTTGAAAAAATTGGGCCCAAAGGCCTTGCAGCCTCTAATATCCCCCTATCCAACTCGATCAGTAATATTCAGCAAGGAACAATCAAAACCTACCTTATCCTCTTCTTCATTACCTTAGTTTTATCTGTCATCATTTTTACCTTCTAGACAACCCGCAAAGTTCCCCGTGCTAACCCCCGAGTTAATTCTAGTACTACAAATAAAGTTAGAAGCAAAACCCAAACACTAATTATTAATATACCCCCGCCAAAAGAATATATAAAAGCCACTCCTGCTATATCCCCACGAAGCATACTAACCCCCTCCAACTCATCTACTACCACCCAAGAGGACTCATATCACTGATTTTGAAATCATCACCCTAAAATTAAAGTCCCTAGAATATAAACCCCTATATTGAATAGCACCGGCCAACTCCCCCAAGCCTCTGGATGAGGCTCTGCAGCTAAAGCTGCAGAGTAAGCAAATACTACCAGCATTCCCCCCAAGTAAATTAGAAAAAGAACTAAGGATAAAAAAGACCCCCCGTAACCCACTAAAACCCCGCACCCTATTCCTGCAACTATAACTAACCCCAAAGCAGAGAAAAAAGGAGAAGGATTAGAAGCTACCGTAATTAATCCTAAAACTACACAAAAAAGAACTAAATATATAAAAAAAGTCATAACTCTTGCCAGGACTTTAACCAGGAATGGAGGCTTGAAAAACCCCTGTTATTTTTTTACTACAAAAGCCCGCATGACCAGCCTACGTAAACACCACCCCATTTTAAAAATTGCAAACGACGCCCTAGTGGACCTCCCCGCCCCCTCCAACATCTCCGTCTGATGAAACTTCGGCTCCCTACTAGGATTATGTTTAGCCACCCAAATTCTTACAGGCCTATTTCTAGCTATACACTATACAGCAGATATCGCAACCGCTTTTGCTTCTGTCACCCATATCTGCCGAGACGTTAATTACGGCTGGTTAATTCGCAATATACATGCTAACGGAGCATCTTTTTTCTTTATCTGCATTTATTTACACATCGCACGAGGCCTTTATTACGGCTCATACTTATACAAAGAAACATGAAACACCGGTGTAATTTTACTCCTTCTCGTCATAGCAACTGCTTTCGTTGGCTACGTCCTCCCATGAGGCCAAATATCCTTCTGAGGCGCCACCGTAATTACAAATCTTCTCTCGGCTGTACCCTACCTCGGGAATACCCTTGTCCAATGAATTTGAGGTGGCTTTTCTGTAGACAATGCTACCCTCACTCGGTTTTTTGCCTTCCATTTCTTACTCCCCTTTATTGTTGCGGCTGCCATTGCCCTCCATCTTCTGTTCCTTCACGAGACAGGGTCAAATAATCCCATAGGACTAAATTCAGATGCAGATAAAATTTCATTTCACCCCTACTTCTCGTATAAAGACCTTCTCGGCTTTGCAGTTATATTAATTGCACTTACATCCCTAGCCTTATTCTCCCCTAACGCCCTAGGAGACCCAGATAATTTCACCCCTGCTAATCCCCTAGTTACCCCACCCCACATTAAGCCAGAGTGATACTTTCTTTTTGCCTACGCAATCCTACGCTCTATTCCAAATAAATTAGGAGGTGTACTAGCCCTACTATCTGCAATCCTAGTCCTAATGGTTGTACCCATTCTTCACACTTCAAAACAACGAGGACTCACATTTCGCCCCCTGACACAATTTCTCTTTTGGACACTTGCTGCAGATGTAATTATTTTAACCTGGATTGGAGGGATGCCTGTAGAACACCCCTATATTATTATTGGACAATTAGCATCCGTTTTATATTTTAGCCTTTTTCTTCTACTAATTCCTTTAGCAGGCTGACTAGAGAATAAAACACTTAACTGAACATGCACTTGTAGCTCAGATGAGAGTGCCGGTCTTGTAAACCGGAGGTCGGGGACTAAACTCCCCCTTTTGCTGAACTCAATAATATTTAATTATTATTATAAATTCCTTTAATTACTACCTACACATAAATGAAATCCTCAACATATATTCCACTGTAAGTGGGGTCAACTAAGTAAGTTTTTGGGCCCATGCCCCAAACATGAAGGTTAAAATCCTCCCCCCACTAATGAACCCCTATACTTTAGCTACTTTACTATTTAGCCTCGGCCTCGGGACAACCACTGCATTTGCAAGCTCCCACTGACTCCTAGCATGAATAGGGCTTGAAATTAATACTTTAGCGATTCTCCCCCTTATAGCTCAGCACCACCACCCCCGTGCAGTAGAAGCAACCACTAAATATTTCCTGACACAAGCAGTTGCCGCAGCCATAATCCTATTTGCTAGCTTTACCAACGCATGAATCACCGGCCAATGAATCATACAGGACATAACCCAGCCCTTCCCCACTACACTAATCCTTGTAGCTCTCTCCCTAAAAATTGGTCTTGCTCCTCTTCACTCATGAATGCCCGAAGTCCTCCAAGGATTAGACTTAACAACAGGACTGATCCTCTCAACATGACAAAAACTTGCCCCCCTTGCACTACTAACCCAAATTCACCCGTCAACCACCACACTAATAACTTTACTTGGTCTAACATCCACCCTCACGGGGGGCTGAGGAGGACTTAATCAAACCCAGCTCCGAAAGTTACTGGCCTATTCTTCCATCGCTCACATAGGTTGGATAGTTTTAATTTTCCAATACTCCCCCACTCTTGCCGTTCTCACACTAGCCACCTATATCATTATAACCTCCTCTACATTCCTTGTTTTCAAAATCAATGGGGCCCTTTCAATTAATATACTCTCAATCTCTTGAACTAAAGCCCCTGTTCTCACCGCCCTCGCCCCCATTGTTCTTTTATCCCTAGCAGGTCTTCCCCCTCTCACAGGGTTTATACCCAAATGACTCATTCTACAAGAATTAACTAAGCAAGGTCTACCTTTCCTAGCGACTATTACTGCACTATCAGCTTTATTAAGCCTCTATTTCTATACTCGCCTCTCATATACAATGGCCCTCACCATTTCCCCCAACAACACTCCAGGCTCAACACTATGACGCCTAAAATTAAATCACTCCACACTTCCTCTTGCCGGGACCCTAATTATAGCGACCCTTCTCCTTCCACTCACCCCAGGAATAACCACCCTCTTCTCTCCCTAGGGACTTAGGATAATATAGACCAAGAGCCTTCAAAGCTCCAAGTGAGAGTGAAAATCTCTCAGACCCTGATAAGACTTGCGGATTTTACCCCACATCTTCTGCATGCAAAACAGATACTTTAATTAAGATAAAGCCTTAGTAGAAAGGGGGGCTTCGATCCCCCAAAAGTTTAGTTAACAGCTAAAAGCCCTACCAAATGAGCATCTTTCTACTTTCCCCCGCCGCCCTTTAAAAAGGCGGGGGAAAGCCCCGGGCAAAAAGCCTTCACCTGTGGCCATCGCACGCTGATTTTTCTCTACCAATCACAAAGACATTGGCACCCTCTACTTAATTTTTGGTGCTTGAGCAGGCATAGTGGGCACAGCCCTAAGCCTCCTGATTCGGGCTGAACTAAGCCAGCCCGGCGCCTTACTAGGTGACGATCAGATTTACAACGTTATCGTAACCGCCCACGCCTTCGTTATGATTTTCTTTATAGTAATGCCCATTCTAATTGGGGGCTTTGGCAACTGACTAGTTCCTTTAATGATCGGGGCCCCCGATATGGCATTCCCCCGAATGAACAACATGAGTTTTTGACTACTTCCCCCCTCATTTTTACTTCTTCTTGCATCTTCAGGGGTTGAAGCTGGAGCAGGGACAGGCTGAACTGTCTACCCCCCTTTAGCAAGCAACCTTGCCCACGCAGGAGCCTCTGTAGACCTCACTATTTTCTCCCTTCATCTAGCAGGGGTGTCATCTATTCTGGGCGCAATTAATTTTATTACAACAATTTTCAACATAAAACCCGCAGCCGTTTCAATATGTCAAATTCCTCTTTTTGTTTGGTCCGTTTTAGTCACAGCTGTTCTTCTTCTCCTGTCTCTACCCGTCCTAGCTGCCGGCATTACAATGCTCCTTACAGATCGAAACCTAAATACAGCCTTCTTTGACCCGGCGGGAGGAGGGGACCCAATCCTCTACCAACACCTATTCTGGTTCTTCGGCCACCCTGAAGTTTATATTCTTATTCTCCCAGGCTTCGGCATGATCTCCCACATTGTTGCTTACTACGCAGGCAAAAAAGAACCCTTTGGATATATAGGCATAGTGTGGGCTATGATAGCTATCGGTTTATTAGGCTTTATTGTTTGAGCCCACCATATATTTACTGTAGGCATGGATGTAGACACACGAGCCTACTTCACATCTGCCACTATAATTATTGCCATCCCAACCGGGGTTAAAGTCTTTAGCTGACTTGCGACTCTTCACGGGGGAAACATTAAATGAGAAGCCCCCCTATTATGGGCCCTCGGCTTTATTTTTCTTTTCACAGTAGGGGGACTAACTGGCATTGTCCTTTCAAACTCCTCCCTCGATATCATCTTGCACGACACTTACTACGTTGTTGCCCACTTCCACTATGTCCTTTCAATAGGAGCAGTATTCGCAATTATGGCAGCCTTTGTCCACTGGTTCCCCCTGTTTACAGGTTATACCCTACATCCCGAATGAACAAAAATCCACTTTGGGGTAATGTTCGCAGGAGTTAATATTACATTTTTCCCCCAACATTTCTTAGGTTTAGCAGGAATGCCCCGCCGCTACTCTGACTACCCAGATGCTTATACACTATGAAATACTGTCTCCTCAGCAGGGTCTTTGATCTCTCTTATCGCTGTAACAATGTTCCTGTTCATTCTTTGGGAAGCATTTGCCTCCAAACGAGAGGTTATTTCTGTAGAATTAACTTCCACAAATGTTGAGTGGCTATTGGGATGTCCTCCCCCCTATCACACATTTGAAGAGCCTGCTTTCGTCCAAACCCGCTTAAATTAATAAAGAGGTAAATTTTACCCACAAGACACTAGTAAAATATTATATTGCCTTGTCATGGCAAAGTTGTAGGTTAAACCCCTGCGTGTCTTAACTCAATGGCCCACCCTGCTCAATTAGGTTTTCAAGATGCAACCTCTCCTCTTATAGAAGAGCTTTTACACTTCCACGATCATGCTTTAATAGTCGTCTTTCTTATTAGTACTATGGTACTTTATATTATTGTTGCTATAGTAGTCACAAAACTCACAGATAAACTTATTCTGGACTCTCAAGAAATCGAGACTATTTGAACTGTTCTCCCCGCGATCATTTTAATTTTAATTGCCCTTCCTTCCCTCCGGATTCTTTATTTAATAGACGAAATTAATGACCCCCACTTAACAATTAAAGCTTTGGGCCATCAGTGATATTGAAGCTATGAATATGCAGACTATGAAGACCTCGGCTTTGACGCATACATAGTACCCACCCAAGACCTCTCCCCCGGCCAATTCCGACTCCTGGAAGCAGACCATCGTATAGTAGTACCTGTCGAGTCCCCCATCCGAATACTAGTCTCTGCAGAAGATGTACTACACTCTTGAGCTGTCCCGACATTGGGGATAAAAATTGATGCTGTTCCAGGACGACTCAATCAAACTACCTTCATTACCGACCACCCCGGCATTTTTTACGGACAATGCTCTGAAATTTGTGGGGCAAATCACAGCTTTATGCCTATTGTAGTAGAAGCAGTACCTTTAATGCACTTTGAAACCTGAACATCCCTTATAATAGAAGACGCCTTACTAAGAAGCCGAAAGCATCTAATTCCCCAACACATAAGATACTGGCACTTTACCTTGCCCTTAGTAATATGCCCCAGCTCTCCCCCGCACCCTGATTTGCAATCTTTACCTTCTCCTGACTAGTCTTCCTAATCGTTATTCCCCCTAAAATCCTGAATCACACATACCCCCACAGCCCCTCCCCTCAATCAACACAAAAACCCAAAACTAGCGCTTGAAACTGACCATGATACTAAACTTCTTTGACCAATTTATATCCCCTGTTTATTTAGGAATTCCCCTTCTAGCTCTGGCCCTTGCCCTCCCCTGAGTTTTGTATCCTACACCCTCCCCTCAATGAATCAACAATCGACTATTAACCCTCCAAAATTGATTTATTAATCGATTTACCCATCAGCTCCTTTTACCCTTAAATCAGCCCGGACATAAATGAGCCCTTTTATTAACCTCTTTAATAATCCTCTTAATTACCTTAAACGTCCTAGGCCTCCTTCCGTATACATTCACACCTACTACTCAACTATCTTTGAATTTAGGGCTGGCTGTTCCGCTCTGGCTTGCTACAGTTATTATTGGAATGCGAAATCAACCAACACACTCCCTGGCACACCTCCTCCCTGAAGGATCCCCAACACTTCTTATTCCTGTATTAATTATTATTGAAACAGTTAGCCTTCTTATTCGACCTCTAGCATTAGGGGTTCGACTAACCGCTAATCTCACGGCTGGCCACCTCTTAATCCAGCTAGTAGCTACTGCCACAATTACCCTCCTCCCTATTATACCTACTGTTGCGATTCTCACCGCAGGACTCCTCTTCTTCTTAACACTTCTAGAAGTGGCAGTAGCTATAATTCAAGCCTACGTACTTGTACTTTTATTAAGCCTCTACTTACAAGAAAATGTCTAATGGCCCATCAAACACACCCATACCACATAGTTGACCCCAGCCCCTGGCCCTTGACTGGGGCTATCGCTGCCCTACTCATAACTTCAGGCCTTGCAATTTGATTCCACTTTCATATTATATCCTTAATAGTATTAGGGTTAGCCTTATTAGTATTAACAGTTATTCAATGATGACGAGATGTGGTGCGAGAAGGAACCTTCCAAGGCCACCATACGCCCCCTGTCCAAAAAGGCCTTCGGTTTGGCATGATCCTATTTATTGCTTCGGAAGTCCTCTTTTTTCTGGGGTTCTTTTGAGCTTTTTATCACTCAAGCTTAGCCCCCACCCCCGAACTCGGAGCCTGCTGACCCCCGGCAGGCATCACCCCCCTAGACCCCTTTGAAGTCCCCCTACTCAACACAGCTGTTTTATTAGCATCTGGAGTCACAGTCACATGAGCCCATCACAGCATTATAGAAGGCAAACGAAAACAAGCTATTCAATCTCTCACCCTTACAATTATCTTGGGGGGCTACTTTACAGCCTTACAAGCACTAGAGTACTATGAAGCGCCCTTTACAATTGCAGACGGCGTTTACGGTGCAACTTTTTTTGTAGCAACAGGATTCCACGGCCTCCACGTTCTTATTGGCTCTTCATTCTTAGCCATCTGCCTTCTACGACAAATCCAACATCATTTCACCACCCACCACCACTTTGGCTTTGAAGCCGCCGCATGATACTGACACTTTGTTGATGTAGTGTGACTATTTCTCTACGTATCTATTTACTGATGAGGACGCTAATTTTTTTAGTACTAAGTAGTATAAGTGGCTTCCAACCTCATGGTCTTGGTTAAAATCCAAGAAAAAATAATGAACCTAGTTACTACAGTATTCTTAATTACCACCATCCTCTCCTTAGTACTAGCTACCGTGTCCTTTTGACTCCCTCAAATTACCCCCGACAATGAAAAACTGTCCCCCTATGAATGTGGTTTTGACCCCATAGGATCTGCACGTCTTCCATTTTCCCTTCGATTTTTCCTAGTAGCTATTCTTTTCCTTCTTTTTGACCTAGAAATTGCTCTACTCCTCCCACTCCCCTGAGGGGACCAACTAGCAAGCCCTCTACTTACCTTCTCATGAGCATCTGCAGTCTTGATCCTATTAACACTCGGACTAATTTATGAATGAATCCAAGGGGGGCTAGAATGAGCAGAATAAGATTATAAGGTATTAATTTAACAAATGTTTGTTTACTCCAAACCCTGTGATGAAACCTCACAGTACCTTAATGACCCTTACGCATTTTGCCCTAACAATAGCTTTTATCCTGGGCCTCACAGGCTTTACATTCCACCGGTCCCACCTCCTCTCAGCCCTTTTATGCCTAGAGGGGATAATATTAGCCCTATTTATTGCCCTCTCGCTCTGAACTCTTAAACTCGGCACAGTCAATGCCTCTGCATCCCCTATGCTAATGCTAGCCTTCTCCGCATGTGAAGCTAGTGCAGGCCTAGCCCTCCTAGTAGCTATAGCGCGAACTCATGGCACCACCCGCCTGCAAACCCTCAGTCTTCTGCAATGCTAAAAATCATCATTCTTTCAATAATACTTGTCCCTCTGTGTTTAATTATCTCTGCAAAATGACTTTGAACAACCTGTCTCATCTATAGCTTCATCATTGCTATTATAAGCTTTATATATATGGCTGACTTTTCAGGGACAGGCTGAGCTTTCGTAGGCCCCTATACAGCCGTAGACCCAGTTTCTGCCCCCCTTCTTACACTTACTTGTTGACTCCTCCCCCTGATGATTTTAGCAAGTCAAGGACACATGATGAAAGAACCCCTCAGCCACCAACGCACCTATCTAGCCCTCCTCACTCTCCTCCAAACCCTCCTTATCACCGCCTTCTCAGCCACCAACCTACTCCTATTTTATGTAATATTTGAAGCCACACTTATCCCTACTCTAATTATTATTACTCGCTGAGGGAATCAAATAGAACGCTTAAATGCCGGCACCCACATTTTATTTTATACCCTAACAGGCGGGATCCCTCTTTTAGTCGCCCTGCTCGTTTTACAAACAAAATTGGGAACCTTATCGCTGTATGTTCTACAACTACTAGACCCAATTAGCCTCACCTCCTCTACTCACAAACTATGAACCGCTACTTGTCTCTTTGCATTCCTAGTTAAACTACCCATGTATGGAGTCCATCTATGATTACCCAAGGCCCATGTTGAAGCCCCCGTTGCAGGCTCTATAATTCTTGCTGCCGTCCTCCTTAAACTAGGGGGCTACGGGATAATCCGCATAATATCTGTAATAGAGCCGCTCTCGAAAGATATTATTTACCCCCTTATTATCATCTCCCTCTGAGGGATAATTATAACCGGAACCATCTGCTTGCGACAAACAGATACTAAGCTACTAATTGCTTACTCTTCAGTCAGCCACATGGGGCTGGTTGCAAGCGGTGTTCTCATTCAGACCCCCTGGGGATTCGCAGGGGCCCTCATCATAATAATTAGTCATGGCCTTACATCATCAGCTTTATTTTGTTTAGCAAATACTGCCTACGAACGAACACACAGCCGGTCCATAATACTTGTCCGAGGAATACACACCCTTCTTCCCCTTGTAGCAGCGTGATGACTAATCACCAGTCTTGCAAACTTAGCTCTCCCTCCCCTCCCTAATCTTATAGGGGAACTAGTAATTATAACCTCCCTATTCGGCTGATCTTCTTGAACAATTATTCTTACAGGCCTAGCCACCCTCATCACAGCCTGCTACACCCTTTACCTACTAGTTACAACACAACGAGGACCTGTACCTTCTCACATTAAAAGTATAGAACCCATAACGACACGAGAACATCTAATAGTATCCCTCCACCTCCTCCCACTCCTCCTCCTCATTCTAAAACCTGAACTCATTTCGGGAAGAATCCAACGTACATATAGTTTAATTAAGACATTAGACTGTGGCTCTAAAAATAGGGGTTAAAGCCCCCTTACGTACCTAGCATTATTAAACGTGCTCCTAAAGGATAACAGCCTCATCCGTTGGTCTTAGGAACCAAAAACTCTTGGTGCAAATCCAAGTAGCAGCTACACATCTCAGCCCAAAGGGCGGGGCCACGGCCCCCCCTTTATGCGCCAGTATCTGCCACACGTATATACATATATATGTATAATCACCATTAATTTATATTAACCATTTCTTAGGATGTAAATTAGCATATTTTGATATATAACCTGTTATTAAATTAAACCAATCATAAGCAATCGAAGATTCAGCTCAAATTGAAAAATCCAACGATTTGTTTAGTTTACTCAAACATTTCAATTTTAATATAAACCTCCAACCAAGACATGTGACGTATCTTGACATTCGACTAATACTCCAAAATTATGCGCAGTAAGAGCCGACCAACCAGCTCATAACTTAAAGCTAACGGTTATTGATGGTCAGGGACAGATATTGTGGGGGTTTCACCTCGTGAATTATTACTGGCATCTGGTTCCTACTTCAGGGCCATTAATTGCAATTTTCCCTACACTTTTATCGACACTCGCATAAGTTAATGGTGGAAAGCATATCTCACAAGTACCTTGCAAGCCGGGCCTTCTCTCCAGGGGGTAAGGGGTTTTTTTTTATTTTTTTCCTTTCACCTGGCATTTCACAGTGCACCCCAAACCTAATTAACAGGAGCGTACATATTGCTTGCACCGGCCCCTAAAAGGTGAACGGAGGGAGGATAATGACTGAAGATTAACATAAATGATATCAAGGACATAAGAAATTGAACAAATTTACTTATATCAAATGATATCATTTAGGATTTAAACGTTTAATAGACGTAAACCCCCCCTACCCCCCCAAAAATACCAAACCTTTTATTTCCTGAACCCCCCCAGAAACAGGACCAGGCCTTAGTATTATCTTAAGAACTAATTATATATATATATACATATATAAAATTGACAAACACAAACATATTTCCCACGTAAGTCTCGGCCGGATCTAACCTGCTACCTTAGATTTGCAATCTAATATGTTTAAACACCTCAAGACTTGATAAGAAAAGGACTCAAACCTCTGTACGTGGGACTACAATCCACCGCTTTACTCAGCCACCTTACCCCTATCTCCGGACAATCAAAAGAACTTCACGTAACAAAATACCACACTCATATATTATAAATAAATCTAACTAAACCCTCGGAAAAGAGGGACTTACACCCCCACCACTAACCCCCAAAGCTAGTATTCATATATTAAACTATTCTCCGAAAGCACGCCCTAAAATAAGAAGAATACAACTGTATATCTAGTCTTAAGGGTATACGTACAAACAAGTATGCAACTTTATACAGACATCCGGGCGATCGAGGCACATAGAGTATATAAGTATATAAGTATATAAGTATATAAGTATATAAGTATATAAGTATATAAGTATATAAGTATATAAGTATATAAGTATATAAGTATATATACATGTGTATGTATATGTATGTGTGTGTATAAACACATACATGCCTACGTACATGTAAGAACACACCCAACCATAAAATATATTAGTTAAGCCTAATTCCTCGGGTATCTAAATGTTTACAAGCGTATACCACAAATGCAACACCCACACGGAAACTACTCCCGTATAAT